ACGCAACGATGATTATTTTCTACTAACCATAAAGACATTGGAACTTTATATTTTATCTTCGGAGCTTGAGCCGGAATAGTAGGTACCTCTTTAAGACTAATTATTCGAGCAGAGTTAGGGCAGCCTGGTAGCCTAATTGGAGATGATCAAATCTATAATGTAGTTGTTACAGCTCACGCTTTTATTATAATTTTTTTTATGGTAATACCTATTATGATTGGAGGGTTTGGTAACTGACTAGTACCCCTAATATTAGGAGCCCCAGACATAGCTTTTCCCCGAATAAATAATATAAGTTTTTGAATACTTCCTCCCTCATTAACCCTTTTATTGTCTAGTGGACTTGTTGAAAGAGGAGTAGGAACAGGATGAACTGTATACCCGCCTCTCGCAGCAGGGATTGCTCACGCCGGTGCTTCCGTAGATTTAGGTATTTTTTCGCTTCATTTAGCTGGAGTGTCTTCTATCCTAGGTGCCGTTAATTTTATAACAACAGTAATTAATATACGAAGAATAGGAATAACAATAGATCGATTACCACTATTTGTATGAGCAGTGTTCATTACTGCTTTACTATTATTACTTTCTTTACCTGTGTTAGCGGGAGCTATTACTATACTTTTAACTGATCGAAATCTAAATACATCTTTCTTTGACCCTGCTGGAGGAGGAGATCCAATCCTTTACCAACATTTATTCTGATTTTTTGGTCACCCAGAAGTATACATTTTAATTTTACCTGCTTTTGGTATAATTTCACACATTATTAGACAAGAGTCAGGAAAAAAAGAAGCTTTTGGAACTTTAGGAATAATTTATGCTATAATAGCAATTGGGGTCTTAGGATTTGTAGTTTGAGCTCACCATATATTTACAGTAGGAATAGACGTAGATACGCGAGCTTATTTCACCTCAGCAACTATGATTATTGCAGTTCCAACAGGAATTAAAATTTTCAGGTGGCTAGGAACCCTTCACGGAGCTCAACTGAACTACAGTCCTTCTCTCATTTGAGCCCTTGGGTTCGTTTTCTTATTTACTGTTGGAGGATTAACTGGAGTAGTATTAGCAAACTCATCTATTGATATTATCTTACATGACACATATTACGTTGTAGCACACTTTCATTACGTTTTATCAATAGGAGCAGTGTTCGGGATTTTTGCTGGAGTAGCTCATTGGTTTCCGCTTTTTACAGGATTAACTCTAAACCCTAAATGATTAAAAACACATTTTTTTGTTATATTTATCGGAGTTAATATTACATTTTTCCCACAACATTTTTTAGGGTTGAATGGAATACCTCGCCGGTATTCAGATTATCCAGATGCCTACACAACATGAAATGTAGTATCATCTATTGGGTCAACTATCTCAATAATTGCTGTTCTAGGATTTATTATTATTATTTGAGAGGCTTTTACTGTAGCACGACCAGTTATATTCTCACTATTCCTTCCTACTTCAATTGAGTGACAACATAATTTACCACCTGCTGATCATAGTTACATAGAAATTCCTCTTATCACTAACTAATATCTAAAATGGCAGACAGATGCATAGGACTTAAGATCCTACCAGGAAGAATTATCTTCTTTTAGAACCTAATGGCAACATGAAGATACCTAACACTCCAAGACAGAGCATCTCCCCTTATAGAACAATTAATTTTTTTTCATGATCATGCTATACTAGTATTAATTTTAATTACTACTTTAGTAGGATACATAATAGGAACTTTATTTTTTAATAAGTTCACAAATCGATTTTTACTAGAAGGGCAAACCATTGAAATTATTTGAACCATTTTACCAGCCATTATTTTAATTTTTATCGCTCTTCCTTCCCTCCAACTTCTATATTTATTAGACGAAGTAAACAACCCTAGAATTACTTTAAAAACAATTGGGCACCAATGATACTGAAGATATGAGTACTCAGACTTTCTTCAAGTAGAATTTGATTCTTATATAATCCCCACTAACGAATTAACCGAAAACGGATTCCGGCTACTAGATGTTGATAACCGAACTATTCTCCCAATAAACACACAAATTCGTATACTTGTATCCGCCGCAGATGTTATTCATTCCTGAACTATTCCCGCCTTAGGTATAAAAGCAGATGCGATCCCGGGGCGATTAAACCAAATCAGATTTCTAATCACTCGCCCAGGTCTATTCTACGGCCAATGTTCCGAAATTTGTGGGGCAAACCATAGATTTATACCTATTGTAGTAGAAAGCGTGTCAGTAAATTCTTTCTTAAACTGAATTTCACAAGCCAGTGAGGCATTATCAAATAACTAAAAAGTTAGTACAGATCTTTTAAATCTGAAATAGTGAATTAACGCCCACTTTTGGTAAAAGAAATTAGTTAAATATATAACTTAATCCTGTCACGATTAAATTACCTTTATGTAAGGTATTTCTTAATTCCACAAATAAGTCCCTTACTATGATTAAATCTTTTTATTATATTTTCATTAACACTAATTATTTTCTTAACTTTAACATATTTCATAAAAATTCCTACTAAGACTTCTTCTAGAATTGAAGAAATACCTAAAAGTAGAATAAATTGAAAATGATAGCTAATTTATTCTCAGTTTTTGACCCAACGTCAAGTATTATAAATATATCATTAAATTGACTATCAACTTTTTTGGGTATTTTTTTTGTACCTATATTATACCGAGCAATACCATCACGGTTTAGTCTTATATGATATAAACTAACTTCAACTTTACACTCAGAATTTAAGACCTTATTAGGAAATAATAATTCAAGACTAACTCTTACATTTATTGCTCTTTTTACTCTTATTGTTTTCAATAACTTTTTAGGACTTCTTCCATACATTTTTACCAGTACAAGACATCTGGTTATAACATTATCCCTTTCACTTCCCCTATGAATTGCATTCATATTATTTGGATGAATCAACCACACTCAACATATATTTGCTCACCTGGTGCCTCAAGGAACCCCTTCAGCTCTAATACCATTTATAGTACTAATTGAAACAATCAGAAATGTAATTCGACCTGGTACCCTTGCAGTGCGGTTAGCAGCTAATATAATTGCTGGCCACCTTTTATTAACCCTCCTCGGGAACACAGGACCCTCGCTATCAACTGCTCTTCTTTCACTACTAATTCTAGCTCAGATTCTTCTTTTAGTACTAGAATCTGCTGTTGCAGTTATTCAGTCTTATGTATTTGCAGTGTTAAGAACACTATACGCAAGAGAAGTAGTCTAAACTAATGACATCAAACCATGGACATCATACCTATCATTTAGTAGACATAAGACCCTGACCCCTTACAGGATCAATTAGAGCAATAATATTAACTACAGGCCTAGTGAAATGATTCCACCAATTTAACCCGGATCTGTTAGTATTGGGAGTTTTAGCAACATCTTTAACAATATTTCAATGATGACGAGATATTACCCGAGAAGGAACATATCAAGGACACCACACTAAAACAGTAACCATTGGGCTTCGCTGAGGAATAATTTTATTTATCACTTCAGAAGTTTTATTTTTTTTCTCCTTCTTCTGAGCTTTTTTCCACAGTGGATTATCCCCCAATGTAGAACTAGGAAGGGTATGACCCCCTACTGGTACTCAACCCTCTAACCCGTTTCAAATCCCTCTTCTTAATACAGCCATTTTACTTGCATCAGGAGCAACAGTTACATGAGCTCATCATGCAATTATAGAAGCTAATCACTCCCAAGCTATTCAAGGTCTTGCTCTTACTGTCTTTCTGGGTGTTTATTTTACAGCTCTTCAAGCTCTAGAATATGTCGAAGCTCCATTCACAATCGCTGACTCAATTTATGGGTCTACTTTTTTCGTGGCCACAGGATTTCATGGACTCCACGTTTTAATTGGATCTACTTTCCTAATAATTTGCTTGCACCGACTTTATAAATGCCACTTTTCACCAAATCATCACTTTGGATTTGAAGCAGCCGCTTGATATTGGCACTTTGTAGACGTAGTATGGTTATTTTTATATATTACTATCTACTGATGAGGTGGCTACTTTTTTAATATAAAATAGTATATTTGGCTTCCAACCAGAAAGACTGAAGTTTCTTCAGAAAAAGTAATTATTACTCTCTCACTTATTATTTTATTAACTTTTATTATTAGAATAGTTGTAATAACAATCGCTTCCATTCTTTCAAAAAAAACCATCTTAGATCGAGAGAAAGCTACTCCTTTCGAATGCGGATTTGATCCTAAAGGATCTGCCCGGCTCCCCTTCTCTCTTCGATTTTTTTTAATTGCAGTAATTTTCCTAATTTTTGACGTAGAAATTACTCTTCTTCTACCTCTTCCAGTAATTATTAATATTTCAAGAATATTTACATGAATTGCAACAAGATTATTTTTTATTTTTATTCTACTCATTGGATTATACCACGAGTGAAATCAAGGAGCTCTAGAATGAGCTGAATGGAGTTATATTCAAAAATGATATTTAACTTGCACTTAAAAGGTGCTTCTTTTAAGAAGCTAACTTCACATCCCCAGTAGAAAGCGAACAATTGCTTCCAGTTTCGGCCTGGCCCTTGGTGTTAAATCACCTCTACTTTTGGTTAAAGCCAAAAAGAGGCACATTACTGTTAATAATGGAACTGAAAACTTTTTTTTCTAACCAAGGAAACAAGAAGAATCAAGTAAAAGCTTCTAACTTATTACTTAAGCGGTTTAACTCCGTTTTTGTTTCTGGGGTAAGAAGATACAAGTAAAAGCTGCTAACTTTTTGCTTAAGCGGTTTAACTCCGTTTTTACCCCTGTTATTATAGTGTAATAAACACATTACTTTTTCATAGTAAAACTAAAGGTTTTAAGTCCTTTTAAAAACAGTACCATTAAGAGAAAATTATACTCACAGATTATAATAATCTCCTTTGTAGCTTCAATACAATGCTCTAATTTAATAAGCTATATAAGTCTATAATAACACAAAAAATACGCTAACTCATAAAAAAACTCTTAATAAATAAATTTTTAGTATATTATCCTGAAGGACTTGTAAATTTAAAGAACTTTTATTAGTTCTATGATAAATTCCTTGCCCCCCATAATATTCAAGCCACCCATTATCCCCTACTCTTTGAAAGTCATTTCCAACACTTAAAAAAGAGTTTATAGTACCCCGAGTAGATAAATATGGTATAAACCACATAGAACCTAAAAAAACAGTCAAATCATAGTTTTTTAATGAATTTAAAATATAATTAAAAGATCCTATATTTATAAAATAGCCTAAAGCTCCACCTAATACACTCACAGATAATGCTAAAGTTTTCATAAAAAGTCTTATACAAATCATATAAGGGGTTGGAAAAATCAGTCAAGACAAAGCTGCCCCACTAACAATAGCACCAACTCTTAAAGCAATCATTGGGTTAGTTATAATAGCGCTTTCATCGTGTACTTCATATAAATTTCCTAGATTAAAAGAACCTGATATAGTATAATAAATTAATCGTATAGTATAACATACAGTTAAACCTGTAGCTAAAGCATATAATACAAAAATTGTTAAATTTAAAGAAGATATAAAAGCCACTTCTAAAATTATATCTTTAGAATAAAAACCAGCTAAAAAAGGAGTACCGCATAAAGCTAGATTGGCTAAAGTTATTCTTATACCAGTGAGAGGTATATAATAAACTAATCCACCTATTATTCGAATATCTTGATAATCTTTTATATTATGAATAACAGCTCCTGCACATATAAATAATAAAGCTTTAAATAAAGCATGCGCAAGTAAATGAAAAAAAGCTAAATCAGGGTATCCTAAAGACAAAATTCTTATTATTACACCAAGCTGTCTTAAGGTAGACAGTGCAATAATTTTTTTTAAATCATACTCAAAATTAGCTCCTAATCCAGCTATAAATATGGTTAACCTCGCTAACAATAATAACCCTACTTGAATAATCGAATTTATAAAAGCAGGATTAAAACGAATGAGCAAATAGACTCCAGCAGTTACCAATGTTGAAGAATGAACTAGCGCAGAAACTGGGGTAGGAGCTGCTATGGCAGCTGGAAGTCAAGCACAAAAAGGAATTTGAGCTCTTTTAGTTATAGCTGCTAACACTACTAAAAAGCACAGAGACAACTTTATATCCAAATTTTTAATTATATCTACATACAGCAAAAAATTTCAACCTCCTAATCTAAAGAGTAAAGAAATAGCAAGTAAAATAGCTACATCTCCGATACGATTAGAAAGTGCAGTTAGTATACCAGCAGCCGATGATTTTTCATTCTGATAGTAAATAACTAAACAATATGAAACTAATCCCAGACCATCTCATCCCAGTAAAATTCTAATTAAATTAGGACTAATAATAAGAAACCCCATTGAAAGAACAAAAGCTAAAACTAAATAAATAAACCGATTAATATTATTATCACCTCTCATATAACTCCCACTATAAAAAATAACTATAGAAGAAATAAATATTACAAACCTCAGAAATATTAAAGATATTCAATCAAGAATTAAAGTTATAACTACAGAACAAGGATTCACAGAAATAATTTCTCATTCTAAAAATCATCTTTCTCCGCTAATTAGAAGTATAATAGAAATTATTAAATTTATTAAACTACCTAAAAGTAAAAAAATTATTCTAGATAAATATATAGAAATAATTCAGATCATGGTTTAAAGTAAAATAACATTATATCTCTGGTACCACAAACCAACGTTTTATTTAAACTATTTAAACTAAAAGATAAATATAACTCTTCTTTTTATAATCATCAAATTTAAAGGAAACCAGTGAAGTATAAGAATTAAATATTCACGCACTTTCCCGGAGCAACAAGAAAAAATTGCATTATAATATTTTCCATGCTGCCTCAAAGAAAATAAATAAAGAGTATAAGCAGCTCTAAAAAAAGATAATAAAGCAATAAAAATTATACTTACATTTCTCCATCTTACAATACTAATAATAAGACTAATCTCTCCCAATAAATTTAAAGTAGGAGGGGCTGCTATATTACCAGCTCTCAATAAGAATCATCATAAAGCTATAGTAGGTATAAAATTAATTAAACCTTTTCTAATCAATAAGCTTCGACTACCAATTCGCTCATAAACTATATTTGCAAGACAAAATAAACCTGAAGAACATAGCCCGTGACCAATTATAACTACAATTGCACCACTAATACCTCACACTCCAAAAGTTATAAGACCACATAATACTAAAGCTATATGGGCTACTGAAGAGTATGCAATTAAAGCTTTAATATCCACTTGACGTAAACATATACACCTCACAATTACACTACCTACCAATCTAATAGAAATTCAAAACCAAGAAAATATCTTACTAGCTTCCCCAAACAAAGGCAGAACACGAATAAGACCGTATCCTCCCAGTTTTAATAAAACCCCGGCTAAAATCATAGATCCTGCAACTGGAGCCTCTACATGAGCCTTTGGTAATCAAAGATGAAATAAAAATATAGGAAGCTTAACAATAAAAGCGAAGACTGTAATAATATACCAGCAGCCGTCCAAAAAGAAGTAGTTTCTAACACTATCAACCAAATTTAAAATTAAAGTACCACTACTATAGTACAAGACAATTAAAGATAAAAGTAAAGGTAAAGAAGCAAATAAAGTATAAAATAATATGTAAATCCCTGCTTGAATCCGCTCAGGCTGATAGCCTCACCCTAAAATTAAAATTAAAGTAGGAATTAAAGAAGCCTCAAATCTAATGTAAAATAATAAATAATCAGCTGCTCCAAAAGTTAATAAAAGAAACAAAAGAAGAAATAAATTAGTAATTAAAAATCTACTTGGGAAGTTATTATCTTTTAAAACTTTTATTCTAGCACTAACAACCAATGCTAAAATTCAAAATCTCAATAAAATTAAGATTCTTCTTAAAGAATCAACTATAAAACATCACCTAAGGAGATAAACATTAAACTCATGAAAAATATAAAAACCAAAAAGAAAAGTTAAAATAAATAATGAGCATTGAATTCTTCATCAGCTATTTACACTTACTATCAATAAAATACAAGGAACAATAAACTTTAACATTGTAACACTCTAAATTTATTAAAGCAATCATTACCATGTCTCCGAACAATAGAAACTAGTAAAGCTAGCCCTAACGCACCTTCACAAGCTGCTAAAGTTAAAAAAAATAATATGAAATAAGACTCATAACCTAAAATACTTACATGAACACATATAACTCAAAAAATGCTTAATATAATATACTCTAGTCTCAAAAGAGTATTTAATAAATGTTTACGCTTAGCAACAAATACCCACAGACCTATTATTACCCTAATAACCGGAAAAAAATAATAAAAATTAAGAATTATCATTAGTTTTAATAGTTTAAATAAAACACTGGTCTTGTAAATCAGAAATGAAATTATAATTTTTCTTAAAACATCAGAGAAAAAGTAACTTCTTTATCTTTAACTTCCAAAGCTAATATTTTATTCTTAAACTATTCTCTGGTATCCCTATAGTAATATCAATACTTTCTATTTTAATCGTTTTTTCAATTACATTTACACAATTAACTCACCCCCTAGCAATAGGGTTAGCTTTATTACTTCAAACTATTATAGTATGTTTTATTGCGAACTTTCTAACCAATTCAGCATGATTATCTTATATTTTATTCCTAATTTTTTTAGGGGGAATATTAGTTTTATTTATTTACATTACTTCACTAGCTTCAAATGAACCTTTCTCTTCTTCATTTTTAATGTCTACTACGAGATTAATAGCTCTTATTATATCTTTATTTGTTTTTACATTCTTAGCTTGAGACTTTTTAGTTAGTAACCTTTATATAGTATTAGAAATCCCTAGAATTTATAGACAAAATTTAACTACCCAGTCAACCCCAATTATTTTAAGAACAATTTATAATGAATCTTCGACTATATTAACTTGATTTATTATTTTATATTTACTAATAACCCTTATTGTAGTAGTAACAATCACAACTACATTTTTCGGTCCTCTACGACTTTCTACCTAATGACAATACCAATACGAAAATTACACCCTCTTTTTAAGATAGCCAATGGAGCTCTTGTGGACCTTCCCGCCCCAGCAAACATTTCAACACTATGAAACTTCGGCTCTTTATTAGGACTTTGTTTAGTAGTTCAGATTGCAACAGGGCTATTCTTAGCAATACATTATACGGCTAACATTGATCTAGCATTTGCTAGAGTCACACATATTTGTCGTGATGTAAACTACGGTTGACTTTTACGTACACTCCACGCCAACGGTGCATCTTTTTTTTTTATCTGCTTATATATACACACAGGCCGAGGAGTATATTACGGATCTTTTTTATACATAGAAGCTTGATCAGTGGGAGTAATTATCTTCCTATTAGTAATAGCAACTGCTTTTTTAGGTTATGTTCTTCCTTGAGGCCAAATATCATTTTGAGGAGCAACAGTAATTACAAATTTATTTTCAGCTATCCCATATATTGGGACAGAGTTAGTTCAATGAATTTGAGGAGGGTTTGCAGTTGATAACGCTACCTTAACCCGGTTCTTTACATTTCATTTTTTGTTTCCTTTTGTAGTTGCTGCAGCAACTATAATCCATATTTTATTTATTCATCAAACAGGATCTAATAACCCCTTAGGAATTGTCACTAACATTGATAAAGTACCCTTTCACCCTTATTTTACTTTCAAAGATATCAGAGGATTTATTATTATACTAGCCGCTCTTGTTCTTTTAACCTTATTAAACCCCTATTTATTAGGAGATCCTGACAATTTTATCCCAGCAAACCCACTAGTCACACCGGCCCATATTCAGCCAGAGTGATATTTCTTATTTGCGTATGCTATTTTACGATCAATTCCTAATAAATTAGGAGGAGTTATTGCTTTAGCAATGTCAATTCTTATTCTACTTATTTTACCTTTTACCCATAAAGCTAAATTTCGAAGATTAACATTTTACCCAATTAATCAAATCATATTCTGAATTTTAGTAGTGACAGTTCTACTACTAACTTGAATCGGAGCACGACCAGTAGAAGCTCCTTACATTCTTACTGGACAAGTTTTAACAGTAATATATTTTTCTTTTTACATTTTAAATCCTACTCTCATAATACTATGAGATAAACTATTAGATTAGTTATTTGGCTGAACAGGAAAGCATGTGTTTTGAAAGCTCACTATAGAGGTTCAAATCCTCTAATAACTTTTTTTTAATTATCTAATTATAGTGCAACTATAGGATTATAACAAAACAAATGTATTTTAAACCCATAAAAAAAATTAGATAATCTAAAGACACAGGTAAAAATCTTTTTCAAGATAAATATATAAGTTTATCATAACGGAATCGAGGTAATGTCCCACGAATCCATACAAAACTAAAAGCTACTACTACTATTTTAATATAAAATCCAACTCTATTTAACGACCCTCCTAAGAATATTAGAGCAAATAATATACTCATAAACAAAATTCTTGCATATTCAGCTATAAAAATTAATGCAAACCCTCCTCTTCTGTATTCAGTGTTAAACCCAGACACTAACTCAGACTCTCCTTCCGCAAAATCGAAAGGAGTTCGGTTAGTTTCAGCTAAACAAGAGACAAACCGAACTATCCCAAGTGGGAATGCAAGTCAAATTAGCCAAATATATTGTTGAAAACACCTAAATATAAAAAGATCAAAACTACCTACTAAAAAGATAAAAGACAATAAAATTAAAGCTAGACTCACCTCATAAGAAATGGTTTGAGCAACAGCTCGTAATCTACCAAGTAGAGAATATTTAGAGTTAGAAGATCACCCTGCTCTCATTGTAGTATAAACCCCTAAACTAGTACAACATAAAAAAAAGAGTACTCTTATATTAAAATTGATAAAACCAAGATCATAAGGTCTTACCGATCACACAATCAAAGATACAAATAATCCAAACACAGGAGATAAATAGTAAGGTAAAAAATTAGATATTATAGGATATGTCTGCTCTTTAGTAAACAACTTTACCGCATCAGCAAAAGGCTGAAGTAATCCTATAAATCCTAATTTATTAGGACCTTTACGAATCTGAATATACCCTAAGATTTTACGCTCAAGTAAAGTCACAAAAGCCACTGCAACTAAAACGCAAATAATTAAAATAATATAACTTACAATCATTAATGAAGTTATTAGCACTATTATTTGTGAGATTTTAAACTCACATAATTGGATCCTAAGTCCAATGCATAATTCTGCCAAAATAATTGATGTAAACTATATTAACAAGATTCATAATAATAAAATTATTCTAACTGTCTAATCCTTTCGTACTAAGACAGTTTAATATATAATAGAAGATAGAAACCGACCTGGCTCACGCCGGTCTGAACTCAAATCATGTAAAATTTTAAAGGTCGAACAGACCTCCTTATTTTAACGACTACATTAAAAAGGAATTTTAATTCAACATCGAGGTCGCAACCCTTCCTGTCGATTTGGACTCTCAAGGTAGATTACGCTGTTATCCCTAAAGTAACTTAAATTTTTAATCTTTATTAGAGGATCATTTAATACTAATATCAAAAAATTTAAACAGTAAAGCTTTATAGGGTCTTATCGTCCCTCTAATTTATTTAAGCCTTTTCACTTAAAAGTTAAGTTTAATTTTTAAAACTGAGACAGCTTTCTTTTTGTACAACCATTCATACAAGCCTTCAATTAAAAGGCTAATTATTATGCTACCTTCGCACGGTCAGAATACCGCGGCTCTTTAACTATATAAGTCAGTGAGCAGGCTATACTTTATATAACTATAATCATAAAGAGATGTTTTTGATAAACAGGCAAAAGAATAAATTTGCCGAGTTCCTTAATTTTATATGATAACGATTTAAAATTTCAAAATTATTAAATTAAAGAAAATACACATTAAAATCTACTAATAGAACCATTTTTACAAAAAAAAAAAATTTTTTTTTTAAGTAAATTACTTTTAAACTGAATATATAATAAAAATTATATTTTTATTTAAATTAGCTAAAACGCTTTATTAACATAGCTGCTTGTAAGCCTAGTTTTATATTAAAAATTATAAAATAATTACAGTTTACTTATATTAGAAAAAGAAGCTTTTCCCTCCTTTTCTTACAATTTAATTCAAGATATAATTAAACAGTGAATTTAATTCAATTCATTTACAACTAGATATAAAAAATCGACTAGTGTTTCGCCACTAAATATAAATTGTTAATATCTTTAATACGATAACTTTATTTTATATTTAGCTCTTTTTTTTTCGAGAATTTTTAAATTATAAAAAAATTTTGGTTTTTCCTGATACACAAGGTACATAAATTTAATATTACTATAAATTTATCTAATTTAATCAATATTTAAACTTTCCTTTACAGTATTTATTTACTATAGCTTACAATATTTTATTATATTTCAAGATATTTTACTTTATTTTTATTTTAACAATAAATTATTTTTATAATCAAAAAAAAGTAATATCGTATAAGCAAGTTACAATAACTTTCAAGACACATTGATTTGCACAAAGAACTTCTCAATGTAAGTGAGATGCTTTACTATTTAAGCTTTATCTTGATATTACTTCTAGATACACTTTCCAGTACATCTACTATGTTACGACTTATCTCACTTTATAAGCGAGAGCGACGGGCGATGTGTACATAAACTAGAGCTAAGTTCATAATGTCTTATTATTCCATTATTACTATTAAATCCACCTTCAAAAAAACATTCTATTTTTTATCCGTTTAAATCAATTCTAATGTAACTCATTACTTCCTTTTTATAGGCTGCACCTTGATCTAATATATTAACATTAAATATTATTATAATAATTAAACTTTTAAATATTATCTAATAATGACGGTATACAAACTGTTTTTACAAAAAAAGGTAAGATATTACGGGGATTATCGCTTACAGAACAAGTTCCTCTAAAAAGACTAATTTACCGCCAAATTCTTTAAGTTTCAAGATAATAACTAGTTACTACTTAGGTATTAAAATTTAAAATAAAAAATAACAGGGTATCTAATCCTGGTTTATTATTTTATTTTAATAGCCTCAAATAATAAATCTTTTTATATAAAACAGCTCAAAAAAAATCAATTTCACCTTTTATTAAGACAATTTTATTTACTATAAAGATTTAAACTTTTAACTATTTTTAACCGAAAAATTTTTAGTTTAACTTTTAGTCTAACCGCGGCTGCTGGCACAAAAATTTAGCCAGTTATAAATTAATATAACCAATTCTAACTTTAATTTATATGTTAGTTTTTAACACTGAGCTTTTATTTTTTATTTAAGAATATTAATATTCAAATTAAAAAAATAAACCTTTTGAAGGTTTATTTTGTTCTTACAAATGTTTACATACGTTTATTAATTAATACTAAAAATTGAAAGCAAGAATAAAACTTTAAATAAAACTTACTTTAAATAAAACTAAAAAAATAAATTTAAAAAAAAAAAGTAATTATAAAAGAAAAAAAAACTTTTTAAATAAAACCAAGCTTTGAAAAAGAAACTTAACCCCCCCCCCTTTTTTCTTCTTTTCCCATATATTTATATAATTCTTATTTTATTAGATTTTTTTATTACCCTTAGTAAATCTTATTGTAATAAAAGAAGAAATACATTTAAATTGTTAGTTAACTTAAATACTGTTATTGTTGATAATGTATAATTATATTTAAGAATTAAGTTAAGTATTCAATATATATTTAAATATTGGATTATATAATTATAGAATATATAATATTTAATTAAATAAAATATTATATATATTAATTTTAAAATAAATAATTGTATATATTAATAATTCTTAAATATTTATATACACCCTATTAAATAATATTTGACAACTTAAATGAATAATAATCTTAATGTCAAACCTTTATATCTTTAAATTAGATATCTAAAAGATATATTAAAATGATACAATAAATAATTAATCTTATCTGACGAAGATTAATTATTTATTGATTGTATCATTTTAATATATATATATGCTATATATGAATTATATACAAATAATTAAATACATATACTGTAATTATAATTTATTATTTGAATATATTTTATTAAAAATTTATATAATTTTACAAAACTTTACTTTATTAAAAAAAAATCTCAACACTAAAATTAATTTCTTATTATAGTGCTAATTTAATTTAAGTTAGTCTTAGAAGAATTTTTCTTTAAAGTTTTATTAAAATAAAGTGCCTGATAAAAGGATTATCTTGATAGGATAAAACATGCAAGTTAAAGCCTGCCTTTATTATGTTAAAAACATTGTATTTAATGGAATTACACCATTTCTTTAAAGATCAAAACTTTATGTGCTCTTTACACCAAAATACAATTTAAATTTAAAAAGATAAGCTAAGTAAGCTAACGGGCTCATACCCCGTCTATGAAGATTAAACCTCTTCTCTTTTTAATTTTCTTTTCTTCCACCCAAATTTTATTTATAACTACTCTAATTTTAGGCACTATTTTAACTATTTCTTCTCCTTCCTGATTTACAGCTTGAGTAGGCCTTGAGCTAAATCTTTTATCCTTTATCCCTCTTATCTCTTCAAAAAATAGCCAATTCTCTTCTGAGGCAGCTCTAAAATACTTTTTAGTCCAAGCCATAGGTTCTGCTATTATCATTTTAACAGCTTCTCTATGGACCATTAAATTTAATGAAACCTCATACTTATTTTTATTAGCTTTGCTGTTAAAGTCAGGGTCTGCCCCCTTCCATTTTTGGTTTCCTAATGTCATAGAAGGTTTATTTTGACCTCAAGCTCTAATCTTAATAACAATTCAAAAGATTGCTCCTTTTTCACTAATATCTTATATTACCCCCTCAACAAGCTATCTTATATTTTTAGCAATTATTTTATCCGCTATCATCGGAAGACTAGGAGGGTTGAACCAAACATCTCTACGTAAAATTATAGCTTACTCTTCAATTAATCATATGGCTTGGATATTATCAGCTATTACAATTAGAAATTCAGCTTGAATTACTTATTTTTTTATTTATTCAACTATCTCAACTTTAATTGTTACAACTTTTTTTTTATATCAATCTTTTTACATCTCACAAATTATTTTTGCTCAAACTCAATCTTCTTTAGAAAAAATAATTAGGTTCTTAATACTTCTGTCATTAGGGGGGCTACCTCCATTTGCAGGATTTATAGCTAAATGATTTATTTTACAAGAAATAGTAGCTAATAATATAATTTTTGTTTTGCTTATTTTACTAGGCTCAACTCTAATTACATTATTTTTTTATATCCGAATTACCATCTCCGCATTCGTTCTCTCTGCCCCTAAAATGAAATGACAACTTTACTCGTTTAAGATAACAACTATCCCCTCAGCTCTTCTTTTTATTAACTTTATAGGACTTTTAACTCCTTCTTTAATTTTTATGCTTATATAAGACAAAAGTTTTAAGTTAATTAAACTAATAGCCTTCAAAGTTATAAAAAAGAGTATAACTCTCTTAAACTTTAAGTTCTGGCAAATAAATTGCATACTTAGAATTGCAGTCTAACATATTTTGATTATATTACAGAACCAATAAAAGAGCCTCTAAAACTCGTATATAGATTTACAGTCTATCGCCTAAACCTCAGCCATTTTATCT